AAGAAAGATTTAGCTCATGTGGTTTCTTTTTTGACTTCCTTAGAGGATTCATCCAACCGGAGAAAAACTTTTAAATAATGGATCCGTTTTCATTTCTAGTTCCAATCCTCCGAGACTTGAATCAAGATCTCCACTTGAAGGATTTGTTCGCCCAACCTAAACCTAGTAAAGGGGCTAGAAAATCGAGACTCCGGTGCTTCGCTTCTTTCGTCCACAAAATATGTTTGTTCAATACAGCCTCCTATAGTTTTCGTTACCGAAACCGCGGGACAGGCTCCACTCTCTTATCTTACTACTAACTTTAATGAGAGATCTAGTAGTGGTTATCCCTTTATATATATATGACTGAGATTGTTCGGCAGTTCGCTAAGGAGACTTAAGAAATATGGTAGTAGTTTATTACATTACTCAGATGTTTCAGTTCGCTTTAGACTCCGCGGAAGTGGAAAGAAGTTGCTAAGATAGGTTGTGGAAAGGAAGGTACGCCGTTAGAGTTTACCACTCCACTAACGCTATGTGATCCGGTCAAGGCGAAAGGTCCCGCCAGGTGTTTTAAGAAACCTCTGTTAAATCTCTTATATAGATAGAGCGAGGTTTTCAATCCTTTCCCTCTTCTTTCTTGCCGCTTTCAGACTTGACACCTTGATTGTCGGAGTGAACGGGGTTGACTCGATATCGGGAGGGACTCATACGTAGGGAGTCATCGGATTCTTCCATTAATTCCACTGCGTGGAGCCCTTCTCTTCTTTTTTTGTGGTTAGCTAGTGTCGCACTACGGCTTGACTTGACGTTTACTGCTTCTACTAGCCAAACTAGGGCTTGCTTGACTTGAGGTTGCCTACTTCTATCAAGGGGAGCTAAGTCAACAGCCTATACCCCACTTTCCCCGTTCCGTCTTGGCCTACTAGCTGTTAGGAAAGAGAGCTGCTGCAGTGCCCGTGGCTCAACTCCCTTCGTCTTTCGGCTAAAGCCATATTGCGGATCTTCCGCTTAAATCCACCTATGGAATATCTTGCGCTCTTGACACAGCATCAAAAAACATGGGGTTTATGGAATTTTTGTAGTCAGAGGAATTAATATAACTTCATATTCTACTACCCGAAGCGAAGGAGGAGGTATATGGCAATAGCCAGGTTTTACGATAAAAGAATAGGACAAAGCCTAGAAAGAAAACAGGATCGGTAGGCTGCTCGGTACGGTTCGCTCAGGCCCTTCTTGGCGGAAGAAGATAGAGAGACAAGTCTATCTCATCCTGCATCGGGCTTAGAGTCTAGCCATAAGAAGGGGGAGGCCATGTCCTTCTCGGTATTGAACAAGCGCCCTTCGGAACTGCTTAAGATGCACAATGTATTCTTCTAGCGAGCGGCTGAAGAGGACGGCTAGCCGGCTGCAAAGTTGCCGAGAGATGTCAAAACCTCTGTAGGGATTTTATGGCACGGGGCTGGGTCTTTTGAAACTAGGAAATGGAAACTCTCGTAGTTGATGCTAACTCGACTGAGGACCTCGATTCTTTGGGTTTTGGCAAGGAGGGCTGGTCGGTCAAAAGCAAAAGCGGGGTAGGCTACCTTCGTCGTGTTGTCCTTCTTTCTCGGACGGCAGATGAGGCGGCACCTGGGTAGTTGAGATGAAAAAAATGAATTCCTTTTGTTTCGGTCCCTCTTGACTAATGGTCGGCTTGTGGTCGACTGCCTTCTTCTTCTCATTCTGACTGGACTTGTCATCGCTGTTGAGTTTGTGCCACTACTCTTTCTGGAATGGATAAGCCTTTTTTCCTCAAACCTTAAAAATAGCCAGTTTTCAGCCATTTGCCGCTGTCAGAATCATTCCTCACGCTGTCAGGACTCTTACCTGGGAACTAAAGACCTAGACTTTGGCAACAATCCCCCCTTCGGGAAAATGAAAACATTCATGAAAAGCCACAGTTGCATGAAATCAGGTGTGGTCAATCCTATTTGTATATGCCTTATGGTACTTATGGACTTGGCGAAATAAGAGCATCTTTGATCCCGTTGGCCGAGCTTAACTCCGTCAAGCCTGTACTTCAAGTGAGAGCTAGAGCGCTTCTTTCTTTTCTTCGCCTCTTCCATTGTCCTTATTTCCCTGTACCCGTGCTATATTAGTTCTAACCTTTGTGAATTGAAGACCGCGTACCTGTGCTTAAAGTACTTAAAGTAAAAGGGAGTTATGTAGTTAAAGTAGCTATACCGCTGTAAGGTAGAAATAAGGAAAGAAATAAGCAATAAAGGCATAGCTCGATAGACCTATTCGGAAGCCATACCTATGCCTTCCTCACTGCACTGGAATAGATAGGTATTTAAAGTCAAAAGCCCGACCTAGGCCTGAAAAGGCTTATACGCAACTTCTTACTTACAGGAATCCGTTCTATCTCTCGTGTGCCTATAAGAGTTTCATTCGATTTTAACTACTCCGGACTCTTTTTATAAGAAAGAAAGTAAGCGCATCCTGCCCCGGGACAGTAGGTCGGATTGCCTAAACTAACCAATACTACTTGCCATTCAAAAGAGTCAACTAAAGCTAAAGGTAAATACTTTAATAAAAAATTTCGTATGTAATGAACAGACTTTGATCGAAGATAGCCGAATTGGCGCGAACAAAATCCTTTCTCTTAAACTTTGCTTTTGCATTAGGTCACAATTCCCCCAAAAAAAAGAAATCGAAGTCGGAGATGGCTTCAGCAGGATCCATTCTTTGTATTGGACTTTGGGCAAACATTTCTGGTAGGTTAGTTGATGCCCTCCCTTTCTTTCCAGGCTGGCGATAGTAATAGTAGGGGATAGGAAGCCAATAGGGCAGGCAAGAGTGGCATAGGTCGCCATAACCAGCCAGCTCAAGGAAGATCACATAGAATAGCTAAGGTGCGAGTCTTCTATTCAATATGGGTAGGTACTTCCCCACGGAAGAGCTCTGCTATCACCTAAAAGACTGCAATTAGCCTATCGGATAGAACTATTTCTGAGGATTTGACTTTAGTAAATAATTCATGGATAAAACATTCACACCTTGGTAGGTTGGCTTCCCACTTTTGGTTTACAGGCTTTGTTACCGGACCGGCCGGTGTATAAAAAGGGGGAAGTTTCTGGGTAGGTTTCCCGATTCAGGTAGATGCAGCTACGGACTTACTAGAGCTACTACGCATTCTAGAATTGAGGGAAGGGAAGGAAAACGAAAAGAAGGCATAAAAGGACTGTATGAATCTTTCGAAACTAGCAGAAGACATGAAAGTCACTAAACAGCGCTTTGAAACTATTAACTTTGGGCATAGAAAGCTTTCGGGTACCAAAGTGAGACAGTGATCCCTACGCCCTGAACTAACTGCCCGAGGGCCCACCTATGCTACTACCAAGCAAGGGAAATTCTTTTTCTTTTTATGATGGAAAAGAGTGAGTTGCCGGGGTAGGGGAATTCGTTTCCAAAGAATATGAAGGGAAAGGGATGGATCATTGAGCAAGCTTTGAAGGTCACAGGCTACTAAGAAGACGGGCCTGCGGGATAGGGACCGAAAGGGCTTAGTAGAGTTGCCTGAGAATAGAAGAACTACTTTTCTTCAGAAAGAATTCCGGAGCGATAACCTGTGTGTTCGGGGACAGTAGAGGTGACCTCACAATTATTGCTGTCGAAGGCTACGCACCTTGAGCGCTTCCGCCGGGACGGAGATTCCCTTTCAAACCCTTAGCCGCTAGAAAGCCTTCCCCAAGGCTTTCTTCGCTACACCTGTATATTTTCATTTTATGCTTCGGTGCTAGACGGTATGTTGCTTAGCTGCAGTTGTAGTTATAATTTATGGCTGCAGGAGCTGCATCCCTCCGGGACGGGCTAAAGCAGTGGTCGCTCTTTAGTCATGTATTCCCCATAGAGTACTTCCCTTGCCAGAGGACAGGTTCGCTCCCTCCCCGAGTGAGCTCCCTTCTTCTGGTGAATAGAATTCTGTTAGGTTTTTGATTCTGTTTTCAAGGCCTCTTTTATTGCATCCAGGTGGTGAATCAGAAGAGGTAGGTAGCCCTTAACATTCTGTCAATGTTGCGGGAGCCCTAATGAGTATTACTTGCATATACCTTCTTTAAACACCTAAAATGAAGTCAATAGCCCTTAAAAAAAAGAAGTCAAGAAGTCAAGAAGCAGAAAGCCTAATACTTAACGCAGTGAGCCGAGGAGTAAAGAATTCCACTTTGCCAGCCCTTGGCCTTCCGCATCTAGACAGGCCAATGACGGATTCGAACCTTTGACTGCTAGATCCAATGCTTTCTCGGGCGATCCCCTTTCCACCTATCGAAGCCCAACCAAGTGATGTCCTTCCATCTTTCATTCCATAATCACGTTCGAACGGTAAGGGTAAGCTACAACTAAGAAAGCATCGCTCCAGCCTTAGAGCCAAGGAAATGGCTATCCTTGATAGACAAGTGATGTTCGCCTTTGGATAAGTTGGATAAGAAGGATAGAGATAGAAAGGAACTAAGATTCTTCTGAGCTCTAATCGAATGCGAGAAGTTCCCTCGAGCTATATCTATATATAGTAGGCGCACCTTCAGGGTCGGAGATGGATGCCTATATCGTTCCTTTCCTACTCCCTCCGGCCGTCCCTGCTCTCGGTTCTTGAGCGTTTTGGTTGAAAGAGCCCATGCGGTTATATAGTGAGAAACTTATCTTCTTATTTCTAATGCAGGGCCCGGCCCGGACTTAGAATAGAACCGCAGGACGTTCGTTCATATATTCTAGCTCGCCCAAGTAAACCCGTCCTCATCTTAGACAATATTTCTTTTCCTTCCTCGTCCTGGTTACCTGGCTTGGTGTATGCTCTCTCTTGTATTCGACTTCCTTTACTTTTACTTTTATTTGAAACTCCTTTCTTGGCTTCTTCCAAAGAGCTTTAGATATTCTACTACACTAATACGATATTCCATTCCGGCAGTCTCTGTTTTTTCTTCACATGCAATCAGAGCAATGAAAGAACTCGGTCAGAATTCTTTATTCTTTGAAGATTTCATCGCCGTAAAGCTTCTCCTTAAGCTTAATCTTAATCCGTCTTTCGCTCTCGGGTGTTCGCAATCCGATGGTTTCCTATGAACATTCCTCGCAGATTTGATTGAATCCAGAAAAGTAAATAGTTAGGGGAACAAAAACAAAAAGGGGAAGCATCCGATCACTCGCTATAGTAGTGCCATCACACTGAGAGAGCTGATTTGATAGACTTGGTCTCTGCATAGAAAGATTCATACTAAGGAACCGTCGGACTCACGCTCATCCCTTCGCACGTGAATCTTGATATCCCTTTGCCGGGCAAGAAAGAAGCTAGAAGTGATTTCGAGGCCTCAGGTCATAATAGAGTATAGTATGAGTAGGAAGATAATGCAGCTAAGCCGAGACTGGCTTCCGGTCAGACTTTATTTGCTGTTGCCGATATGATCTTTTCTCTTGTTGAAGAAGTGGAGTTTGCTGCTATCGTAGATAAGAGGTACGGAATTGATAGAGCGGAATCCCTTTTTGAAAGAAGAACTGCAGCTCGATTTGAGATGAAATCTGGCAATAGCTCTAGGGCTGGTTCTGCACCAGATAAGAGAGTTGGGATTGAGCTTTCACTCAAAAAACTCAAGGTAGTCTCTCGTCTCGGTCTTCTGGAAAGTCCGTTCTGTGAGCCAATTCAGGTGAGAAGAAGCTCTTCATCTGAGCTAGAAATATCTTAATATAAGACAGATCTATGCTTGGATGTCATCATCTTACCTTGGGTACACGACCATTAGTTGCCTCTGTACGTAACTATTCATCACAGTGAGTGCTTTCCGTCTCTTACTTAGCACGGTGTTATTGGCTTTCTCTCTCTAGGTGAAGTACGGATGCTTTTCTTTTTTCGAATCATGAAATCAACCGGATAGAACTCTCCCAATGAAGTAGGTGATACATCCGAACAAGAAGAATATAAGCAGACTAAGAAAGTGATTCGGATCTCATACTTTCCACCATCCTGGTAAGAGGCTGACTAAAAGAACACAGTGAAAATATGGTGGTTGAAGCATAGAGCACATTTCCTGTTTCAGATATACTTTTCTCTTTGCTAACTCAATTGATGGTCACGCTTGAAAACGACTAAGCAATAGTCCGGATTTCCTTTCCATAGAACGAGTAAGAGAAAGGCTCTGACAAGACCTGCTGACATAGCTTCGTTTTCTTGACGGCGCGGATAGGCCAATTTTGGTTCAGTTGAAAGCATAGCCCAAGGTGAGACTATCACCACTACAAAAAGACCCCCTGTGGATCTTCTAGAGAAAAACCAACATCTTGTATGTACTGGACTACTCTAAAAGAGGAAATACCATCCTCAGCCTTCCTCCCTTGAAATAACAGTCTTTCGGTTCTTTCTCTACAATGAGTTCACTCTTATACATAGAGTATTGGCTGAGTCCAAACTCAAAAAACCGCTAGAGATTGGAGATCATAAAAATAAAAAAAAAAAAGATCTCACGTCCGAAACAAGGCAAAGGTTCTATTTTGTTCTATACTCAGTACAAGGTTACCCATCTAGCTTCCAGCCCTGAAATCCCGTAGTGCTGGTCTCTCACCTCAATGAGTGAAAACTCAGTATCACAACTGCTGAAGTTTTAGGATGAATTCCAACTCATCATGCTTAGGTGAGAGTGGGCTGATTACTTTCACCCAGGGTAAGGCACAGGGCGGTTGTATCACCCACCAATGGCTGAGGACCAACGAGGGAAAGAATTCGCAGGACAAGCTTTCGCAGGGGTACCATTGGTACCAAAAGTATAACATTAGAAATAAACATGACTTCTTAGACCTTGGAATGATATGAATAAGATTAATGTTCCACTGAGAATGTCTTCCTTATTTTCTGATGACTGCTTTGTTCTAAGGTTTGTTTATGAGTTTGTTGGTTTGGCTCTCTGTTCTGTGGTGTGAGAGTCTATTCGAACTGGTTGTTCAATGTTCTTCTTTCAGTTTGCTGTCTTGAATCTTCTTTTCCGTCTCTCTCTCAGAGGTGGCACCCCACTCTTTATCTTTAGGGCTGGTGCAGCCTTCGATGAGCGCTATGCTGTAAGAGTTATAGGATAGAGGTCAAGTAGTAGCATTGGTTCACGCCCACTGCCAATCAATCTATCAAGAAATCCGCAGGAATCAAGGAAGGCCTGATCAAAGGCACTGCTTCGTCTGAAACTTAGCCACCTCCATTTGAAGCAACTTCGGTAAGCATCCAACATGCGATAGGGGAAAGGATAGGCTTATGAATTCACTTTACCAGTTGGGACCTTTGCTATTCTCGCTATTCTGAACGACGTATGGGATTCCTTTCCCACCATGCACCATGCTCAAGTTCCCATTGAGTGGGACTGACCCAGAAGAACCACATCTGTCTCAAGCCGACCCGACCTTCTTACATCTCCAATTTTCTTTCCCTAGAAGAAAGATCTAGTGCGCCTATCTTGGGAAAGTTCCTTCCTGCTTTGCGGAATTGTAAAATAACTTTTTCAAAGAGAGAGTAGCGAGGAGAAGGCAATCCAACCTTACATTGGTATAAGATCTTTACTATTGGGATAAATTGAATCTTTCTATCCGGGGAAGATAGTTCTTTTATCAACCAATTGCGATTCAATGTGGGAATACTCGGCGAAAGGTGCATCCCTTGCCTTTTCTTTTCCATCGCAAACTAACCTAAGTCGCACTACTGGGGATCTATCTTGATACTCTGCCAGGCGTTGACCAGCTTGTGGCCCTACCGCGGGTGGTGAACCGGATCGAAGAATGACCGTAGATAAAAGCACTTTCGCTTCAAAATAGAAAGAGCACAGCACCCTAACTTCAACATAACTCTTGGGGTAGGCTTCCTTACTTGCCTTACCTTACACAACCATTCGGGCTATCATCTCAAGTGGGATAGGCTAGCTACTAGTTGTCCTAAAAGAAAAGAGAGATCTTTGTTTTGCTTTAGCAAGAGGCCTATTGTTCGCAGACACCTACTTCTATTAGCTGACATAAAATAAAAGACAAAGATTCTTCTCTGATATTGAAATTCATAAAACTCTGGATTTCCTTTAGAAAAAATAGCCTCTGAGCTCGTTTTCGCTGATCCTACTGCGTAGACGTCGTCTAATAGGCTACAGCACCAGATCATCAAAAGAAAGAAAACGTGTATGCGCTAACGCTATATGGAAAAAAGGGGTTCACGCTCGGACATTACTTGTTGGGTACGCTAGACCGGTGAATTGGGACCGGAACTTTTCAACAGCAAGAGAAAATAGAACTGATACAAAATAAGAGTCTCGTCTGCGGCAATCATCAAACCCTCATTCCAAAGCTTCAATTCCTACTACACAACAAAGGCAATGTCGCCCAGCCGGTATGCATCTCACCAGGCAACCCTTACCCGAACCCGAATAGCATAGTGACAGGCGGATCACCGGTGGGGAATATAGAAGGACTATTGGTACACTTTACCCCGAGTGGGCCCTTTTATATAACTGGCTGAAAAGGCATCTTTTAAAAGCGTCTGATAGGGAACGTCCCTATTCTGACAATCGAGCATTTTCACTTAGATAGGTAGGTTCGCAAAGCCCACCATCCTAACAAGCAGAAGGAGAGAGAATTCCTCATTGTTTGCTTTTTGATCAATAGAACAGGAAGAGGAGTCAGCCAAAAAGAGGAGAGACCGCAATGATAGAATTACAAGAAATTATTTGGTGTGTTGTTTTTTGCCAAATTTGTTTTATTATTTTTTCCGACAAAAAAACACCGACATCAATATATCCTGAGGAAACACTTTTTACACCTTTTTCTAATTCCTTTTTTAATTTAGACCATCATATTTGGTATCCTTTTTATTTTGCTTTTTATTTTTTCCTTTTTGTTTTCTCTTTTTCTTGTTTTAAAAAACATAAGTTAAGGGGATTGGTTGAGCTCAGGAATAATTTTCAGGAACTCGTTGAGGCCTATTTCTATTCCAGCCTCCAAGGCTGTTTTTCCCTATATTGCTGGGGAAAGGGTTGGGGAGCCCCTGTTTTATTCCAGAAGAAGCGGGAGCCTTGTGCATTGATTATCGGGCGCTCAAGAAGGTAACCTAACCATCAAGAACAAGTATCCACTTTGATTGCAGACTTCTTCGCCATAAAATAAGCGCGAGATACTTCTCGAAGTTGGATGGCCGGGCTGCTACTACTACCAGGTGCGTATCGCGGAAGGAGACGAGCCAAAGACGACCTGTGTGACAAGCAAGCAACCTTACTAATAAAGGGGCGTTTGATTGTTGCCTTTTGGACTCACCAATGCCCCTGCCACGTTCTGCACCCTCCACAATGAGCTATTCCACCCGTACTTAGATGACTGGTGGTATACTTTGATCGTGGGCTATAGCTATTCGTTAAACGACCACGTTAGCCACCTACGGACCGTTTTTAAGAAAGCTATGTAAAGATAAAGAAAGAGAAATGATCCTTTGGACAGACAGAGATCCTATTCCTAGGGCATTGGCTGGGCATCAGAGCCATCGAGGAGTGGCAAGCACCTACCAAGTGAGCTAAGATCGTTTTTAGGGCTCGTGAACTGACGAAGATTCATCGTAAGTTACTCGAAGAGGGCTGCTCAACTCAAAAATCTCCTAAAGAAGAACGTACGGACCGATCATGCCACTGCACTGATTGGAAGAGTGTAAAAGAGTTTTTGAGGACCTAAAGCGGGCAGTGATTGATGACCCCGTATTGCAATTGCCAGATTACACTAAGCCATTTGAAGTACACACGGATGCGTCAGACTGGCGGTGTGCTAGTACAATAAGGTAACCCTGTAGCATATGAGAGCCGAAAGCTCAATGAGACCGAGAGGCGTGGTCCAAGAGAAGGAGATGATAGCAATAGTGCACTACTTGAGAACGTGGAGGCGGGTCACGATTCGTGGTCAAGACGGAGAATGTGGCGACGAGTGACTTCCTGACCCAGAATAAACCCACGCCAAAACGGAGACGATGACAAGTAAGACAAACTTGCCGAGTTTGATTGATATGGTGCTAGAGTATAAGCTTGGACGGACCAACCAGGTCGCTTAAGTAGGAAGACAGAGCTGGCGGCATTTAAGTGTGAGGCAGTTTCGCCCCAGCTTGTCTGGTTAACTTATCAGGTTCCCCTCTTCAATGAACAGATTCCAGATTGAACCCCGAAAGGAATTCTTTGGTCACATCGGTCGACTCGTGTTATCTTAAGAAATGCAACTGAACTTCGTTCGCTCCATCTCTCTGATGAATGAAGTCAAAAACGACTTTCTTCTTTGAGATCGAATTCAAAGATTGGAATTAAGATCTCGACTTCTCATCAGCAAGCTTCTTCACTCACATCTCAGTTGCCAGATCAGATGGAACTTAATGAAATCCACTTTCAACGGATTGAACATGATGAGCGGACTTGAAGCATTCTCTTCTTTCAAAGATTCAGTGAGTGATCTACTCCCTCTATTCTCCTTAACCAATAGCACCTTTCTAGCGGACTATGTTCCGTGGGAACTTCGACCTCACCGCATTCCTTCATGTAGGTGGGACAAGCAACAAAGACCGATCTCGCTCAATCGAAAGAGTCAAGCGCCCGGGTGTCCACAAGTAAAGGGGTCCTGTCGCTGCCCACGTACACAACCAAAAGGTTGAAGAGGCGTGGCACCGAGGTGTTAAGTCAAACACGTCCAAAAGGTCAAAGCACGTCTCAAAGTGCCAAGGAGGAAGTCGCAAGGAAAGACTCATTCGAGTAGTTTGATTGGTTTGAAGATTCATGAGACTGCTTTTCACTAGAATTCCACGGCCTCGGACAAGACTAGAGCAAGTTTGGTTCTTGGCACCTCACTCAAAAGTTGGCCTTTCCCCCCGCCTTGCTTCCTCATCTGCGAGACGAGAATAAGGGTAGGTAGCCAGTTACGGCATATGCGGACAGGGAGCAAAACGGTAAGGCCCTCTCACGTAACGGAATTCCAGAACCAACGGATTCGCGTACTACTACAGGGCTAGCGATAGCAGTAGCACCCCTATAACTACAAGCCATGACTCACGTATACTAGCAAGAAGCGGTGATCACTTTAGTGGTTTTTTGGAAAGCTGTTGGATATCGTAAGCATTGAGCTAGTAGGGTCAGGCTTCAGTCTCAAAACACTTAAAACGAAAACGGGCGAGGAAGGAATGAAAAGAAGGCAAAGGCACTGACTGACTTTGTGATGATACCAATAGATGAGAAAGACTACTTAGGCGCATAGCCACTCCTCTCTGGAAGCTTAGGCCGTAGTTTTGGCAGAAAGAGGAACTGCTACGCCTCCTGCACTTGTTGCTGGCATAAGTCACCACTCGGTTGTCTCAGATCCAAGGGATTCCTCTTCTGAACAACAACGGCAGGTAAGATAGATAGTTGACCTTTTGAGGTAAGGAATTGGCCTGTTCAGGTCAAATCATCCATGAACCCTAAGTGACGACCCTAACATCGCTGGTTTGATAGCCGCATCTTCAGTCAAATAAATGTGAATTGTTCTGGTTCTAGCTCGGCTGCTTCCCTTCTATTCTTCTTCCACGAAAGCTTCCCACTGGACGATTGAGTCACCTACCCACCCTCACCCAGAAACAGTATCCGCTGCTTCTCTTGGTTCTTTCTATCAAGGGAGACCCCGGCATCTGTAATGGACACTGGGCAGTCTGATTCTACGGCTCTTAAGACAACTCGCCTCTTCTAGTTTTTTCAAGTAAGACCTTGTGGATTGTGAGAAATCCGTTTTTGTGGAAGCGGATATCTTTCTGGTTTTCCGCCCTTTCACCTTTCCAACTCCTTAAAGGCTTTGATTCTTAACCTAATTTCTTCGATTCGTCTCCCGCAGGAGAGAAGAGGAACAAGCACTCGTGAAGTGATCCTTTTCAAGAACATGCGTGGAAACAGCCCTATTTTGTTTGAGATTTTCCATTTCTGCGCGGTTAGACGCAGGGAAGGCTGACTTTCCGCGTAGGCTGGATGCTCCAACATCTTGACTTTTGTTTTGAAACTCTCTCCTTTTCCGAAAGTGGTTCACATGGATTTGACAATATGGAGGAGGAGGGTCTTTGCTTCACTTTGTCTCAATCTCCTACCTGTCGCCGGACATCCTGTCATTTTTCCAGCATCGAACATCCACTGTCAATTCTTCTGGTAGAACAAGTGTTTCCAACCATTTCATAAGGAAATTCAATGTGAATAGGCCAAGTCATCTCATAAGAGAAATCGAGTCCTCATGAATGTGATAGTTCAAGTGATTCTACTGGGAAATAGTACACAAACCCCTCTACTTATTGAATTTACCTTATTCCTACCAATCTATACCCACCTAGGAAGAATGAAAGCACCAGGTTCTATGTTGCGTGTTATTGAATAATGGCAAATAGGCCCCTAGGGCTAGAAAGAATCTCTATTTGCTGGTTCACCTCTCTGGATGATACCAGGTTCAATTGAACAAGAAAAGAAGGATGCAAAGCGGTACCTCTTCTCTTTCTTGTGTTCTGACATGATTCCACTATGCCATCCCGGCCTGTAGTTAGCCTTGTGAATATCTCTCTGTTTGAAGTCTTCCGTTAGCGGTAGTGTCTCGATGGGCGACCTCAGCCGGAACCGGGTCTACGTTGCTCAGTACGCCCCTTCCATCCCGGGAGCAGTATAGTGTATTTCATCTCCTAACCAGCCTCTTTTTTCACCTGTTATTCATATCCTTCTTCTCTTTCCGTTCCGTCAAGGTAAGGTCTCTCTCTTTGACTAATTAAAGAAATAGAAATAGTCATTTCTCATCTTGCTGAGACTTCCAGAAAACGATACGGTACACTCCAGCCTCAGGAATAGGATTCGTAGGTGAGCCATCCCTCCTTCAGAGAGGGGAAGAATCAATCGAAATGAATTCATCCTATCGATGACCCGTAAAACGTGTTCTTCCATTAGCATAGGATCAATTGAGACGATGAAAAAAAAGCATTCTATTCTAGGTTCGAACTTACGTATGCTTCCTTCCTTCCTTGGTTCAGCCTCACTTCCTTCCCTTTCTACTCTTCCATCTGCTAGAACGGGGCTCCTTATTGATGTCTTTCTTACCGCTTTCTGGTGGACGCTTGTTTACTCATCGGGAGGGGAGGCACGCACTCTTTTGCTGAAGGGTGACGTAAGGGGCTGGTAAAAGGACAGCATCAAGCTAGACAGTATGACCGATCTCCGAGAGAAAGGCTTCGGGGTTCTCTTTCCTTGGTTTGACTAAACCGGCACTCGAACACTGGGTAAGAAGAAAGGGGGCTTTTTTCTCTGATAGGGCCAACATCTTCTTAAGTGAAAGCATCCGACTCGGCTTCTGTTCTGCGATAGAAGACTCTTTTTTTCCACCCTCCGAGGAAGTGGCAGAGCCTATTGATAGATAGAATCTGCTCTCGGCGGATTACCCTTCTAGTGTTCACTATTATCCTGAAGTTCCTACCTAACTAAGCTGATGTATTTGCAGAGTCCTAAACTCCAGCGGGTCAACTCCCAGGGAACTCCTTATACATAACCTGGCGAAAATGCCCATTTTTTGCTCTATACGAACTGGGAGGCTCGTGGACGGACCTATTACCCTACGCGTACGCGGACTGAAGGACAAAAAGAAACTCCTCAACCTCTGAGTTCTTCAGTAGATAGGCGTGACGAGGAATCGCCTAGAATATAGAATCTAAATTGGCACCGGTTTTTTTATTGTTTATTGCTTTCACTGGAAGGCTTTCCTTCTCTGCCGAGGAGTTAGAACTAGGAGAGTCAGCCTACCCAGCCGCTATCAAGGATAGTTTTCTATAATGCTAGAATGTGAGGGAAAAAGGAAGACGCTGACATTCAGACTCGGTTGAAGCCCCTTTCACCTTCTTTGCTCGGGGAAAGCCTCTCAGTCCTCCCATAGAAGAGTAGACGAGAATGGCACTTGTGCCCAGAAGTCATTCAAACTAAAAGACCGTTCGCCTCTACTATTACTATTGATCACTCGTGAACCCAAAAATGTCAAATTCAGGAAAAGCCGATTGGCGGCATCAGCCTCTTCAGTGACAGCTTATGATGAAGCGAAACTAAAAAAAGCCTATTTATTGAGAGGAGAGGCCAGGGCCTCCAAAAAGACCTGCAAAATATTCATCTTCTAGTTTTCCACTCTGCTAGATCTATAGCGGGTCAAGCCCTTCAGCCCTTACCCTTAGGGAGTCTCTTTTTTTTCTCTGGGAAACCCGTAGGCTTTTTATTGGCTTTCCGGGAATGGGGTCCCTACAAATTGCAAAAACAGTGGTGGAGCGCCCACTTTCGGGGATCCGGGCAACCTGCCCAATATGATCTGCCTAAGCACTAAGAGAGACATCATGTGCGGGAGTGAACAATCAACCATGAGGCAAGGTACCCTTAAGGTAAGATACCGAAAGATCCGCTTCGCTAGTTAAAGGCGAGTGGTCTTATTCTACAGGCTGGGGATTACCCCTAATTTCTCCTCTAGGCTAGATACATACTCTTCTCCATATTTTTATAGGTAGGTCTGGGTAGGCCCCGACTATTTCAGTTTCACGTTAACATCCGCCACTGACTGCGGATGATTTGACTTTATTAAGATAAGAGACGGATACTCTGGCAGCCCTCAACCTAAAAAATGGGAAGAGCACAACTCCCTTTGGACATCATCTGCTCCGGCGAAAGCAGTTTGATCATCTATGGCAGAACCCGACTCAACAACCAAAGTTATGGAAAAAGATCCAGCGAGGGCAGATCCTTTAGACGATTATAAGGGGGGTAGGTGATTCGGCTACATCAACTACTCAAGCATCTTAAGTGGTAACATATGGTCCAGCAACGGAGAAATCTTAACTCGAAGTTAACCCTGTTGAGGTTCTTTCCATCTCCATTTTCACCGATCCTTAGGTATGGTTGACTTGACTGATTAGGCTTACGGGCCTTAGCTTATATTGGACAAGTAAACTTCCCTTAATAAAGGACATAGGCTCACCGACCGAAACAACAAGGATGAACAAAGGAAGGAGCGCCGCTTGCACCCAATCAGTGGTCATAGGCCAGCCAAGGTCGGGTGAGGCCGGAGTATCGAATTACCTACCTGCTGATGAAGAAGCAGTGCACGCAGAAAGTGACCACGCTAGTACCAATATAGGCTAAAAAGCTTTAGGATGCAAGCACGTCCTATTTGTAAAGTAGTCCTGGCCCTGGGAGTTTCAATCATGGAAGGATACACATCCCAAACATGGGTAAATCATATCGGAGGAGTGGGTGATTGATACATGTGTACGTTTTACGAGAGCTCAGATGACTAGATAATCGCACGCACACCTTCGAACTAGGAAAGTTCCCTTTTGACCAGTCCCACTCTCTTTCTATCTATAACTCATTCCATTCCCTAGGTCAGGGATTAGCACGCCCTTACTTCCAGAGGTAAGGCTTCCGTGGTTCGGCGGGAGCCCCCCGCCTTGTCCCAATCGTTCCACGTTCCACCCACTCTCAAGAGCGACTGCTGGTGAACTTCTTAAGCAAGCCCTCAGGCGAGCCCTTCAATTCAATGAATTTCTTCATGAATCATCTAAAATCTTTCTATCTCCCGTCCACCCCCTGCCTTTTCAACGAGTGGATGGATCGGGCAGCCATGCCGGACTTCGGGATGGAGCACCAAGAAACGTAGGAGAGGCAGAGGGATCCGGGGGATGGACCAGTAGAAGCCTAAGGCTGCCGGATTTCCCACGCCCTTGCCCCCTTCGCCGAAGAGCAAATAATCATCTTCCAAGCTATAGCGGAGGCGGCAGGGATAGCAGGAGTCGAGGAAGCCGCAGCAGAAGGCGCCAATAGATAGCTACATGGGTCGCATGGAATGCGGAGGCCCCTCCGGAGCGGGAACACGAACGGGGGAGAAAGCATCTTAGCCCAAACGAAACATAGCCCATCATCCTCACCACCATCGCTAGAAAGATAGGTGGCGGGGAATCAATATACAGAACCTGTTCGCCGGTTGTACGAGTGGCCACCGGAACCACAGCAGGGGAGGCTGTTATTGTTATCAAGCGGGATTCCATATCAAGTCGCAAAAGAACAAGTGATCCCGAAGGTTTTTTATACTATATAAGTATATGGATTGGAGTCTGCTCCTCAGCAATTGATCCAAAAAGTCCCACAGCTCCTTCTTAGGCGAGCGAGGTGACCTCCGTTGGAAGAAAGAAGCTAATAGAGTCATAGAAGATCCCGAAAGAGGCGAATTGCCAGAAAGTTTATCAAATCCGATCCTTGCATCATCTGATCTCGATCGGGTTAACTCCTAAATTCAGGCAGTGAGCATCGAATAAGCCAATTGACACTATCGTCTGTTTACAGCAAATCAAGATTAGATGGACAAAGAGAGCTTCAGTCAACACAGTCCTAGAAGCTCCATTCATGCCCACTTCTATTCCTAAGAGCCCATCATTCTACTCAAAAGAGGACGGAGGCTACTTTCGGGACATTGGTTGCAGCGATTTGTAGACCAATAGCAAAAGCAGCAACGATTCGATGCTCTCAAGCAGATCTTCCCCCAAGAGTCAGAGCGCATTCGAGGTCTAATGAAATTCCCGGATCGAGTTCTGACCCTTATCGAGCAGGAAATAGAAATAGAATCGGACAAAGAGCTGTTAGCAGGGCTTGTTCACGAATGCCCTGTTATGTTAGAAGGAATCATTGGACAAAAGCGAAGTTGAGCCGCCAATGGGAGCAGAAAGGAGGTTATAGAACTGGATTGTTTAGCAAATACCATAGCACATAGTACTCGGAACCCAGAGACCAAGACTCAATTCATAAAAGCTCAAACTTACCCATCCGAACAAAGACGCGCATATCCCTTTTGGGGTCTGACTAGTGAGCCAGGCAGGAACAAAGCGACGAAAGTCTCCGCAATTGTACTAACGAGAGTTCAACATCTCCAAACGGGCAAACTTATGGATTGTGAGCTTTCTCACCATTTCGACATCTCTTTACCATTTCATCGTCGCAATCAGAGGAGACCCGGTCCAACGCATAAGACTACTACATGGACCATATTTCAATGGTACAAGACCTTTTCCCTGGACAGACTTGACAGAAAGCTAGCATTAGGTCTAAAGACGAGTTTACCGGAACCTGAGTCCTCCTCTTGGAATATCTCTGACATCGTTATTATTGATTTGAAAAGTGGCAAAGAATATTATAGGCCAGGCAGAAGCCCTACGTCTCTCACTTTGATGAGTGGAACCTCTTGCCCCCTCTAATCAGCAGTGTTCTTAGCGTACGGGATGATTATGACTGGAGGAAGCCCATTCTCTTGTGAATGAAGCTGGTGCTCATTGTTCTCATAGTAAGAATAGTCAACCAGGGAAAGTCCCATTAGGAAGTGCAAGGAGCACTGCAGATGACTTCCTTAGTCTAGTTCCGTGCTGTTCTCATTAAAAAGAAGAATCGCAGGAAGAGCGGTAAAGCTCCGTAAAACCTTTTTTTTAAGGGTAGCGCTGGCGTGAGGTCATTTCATTAGGTGAGGTTTCTCTTTCGTGTCTTCAATGTGGGAAGATGAAGGGTGACTTCTTCTGCTGTTGAGGTATATGTTGTTTTGGACGGGATAGGTAATGGTTTTAGAGTTATAGGGGCTACGTAGTACAGCTTGGCTTAGGGCGCAGCCAAGTCCAGTCATCTATCTATAGTAGCTATATCACAACTTCTTCTATCTAAGTAACTTCTTCTATCTAAGTATTATTCAACCTCTCTTTCCTCGGAACTTCAATTTCATCCCTCTAGCTAGGATGGTGGTCTACGATCATGAGAAGGACATAACAGAATAAAGTAATTTCCTTATCCAGCTACAACTCTCCTCCTTCCACGCACGGACAAGGATGGGTTGTTAAAACCTATTCATCTTTTTTTTTGGTTCGATCCGGTTGGTTGGGAAATCTTTATGCTGGGCCCTAGGATCAACAGTGAGCCGCTACTCCCGAAGTTTCGTCCTGGTGTGTTATCTTTTTAGGCGACAGCATCAATCACTCCGGAAATAAACACCAGTTAGTAGAGCTGTTATATATATAAGTATTTTCCAACCAAACGAACTGTCCAACGAACGGATGATCGGTGAGGAGTCGAACCTCATAAGCACGTCTTGAACACGCCGATCATGGACCTGGCACTCGACTGACAAACAAAGGAAGGAGAGTGGATGAAAGAAACGCGGCTGGAAGGAGAGGGCCCGTCCTCGAAATTCGAATTTGTTACCGACAATGAGACCATTTCCTCCCCCAAAGATGCTTCCTTAGTTCTACGAACGTGCTAAGCTAAGGGCTTACGCATAATCTACGATAAGACATTCATGACATGATCAGCGGATTTCCGCTGAAGCTTAAGATTTGAAATTCAAAGAAGCAGGTCTTGTCAGTCTTTTGTACTGTACGGAGGCATTTAAGACTTCTTCATTAGTTGCAGTGATAACAACCAAAGCCATGTCATGTCCATGGGCACTCTCACTTGCCCGAACGCTTTCCTTACAGGCTTGAATTGATCGATTGCACTAGTATAGTACTTTATATGATATGCCAAAACTGACAGTTTAAAAACAGGCTCGCTCGTCGCGCTTGCTTCCGCTCCCGACATGAATGAACCGAATGACTTGCTTTTTCTGAATTCTTGGGTGGGATTATCTTATTGACGGTTACATGTTCACTTCTAAGCTGACGTCTTGCTCTGTGCTTTTCTGCTAACCCGTAAACTTCTTCCCCGATCGGATAATCACCCGTTAGTTGCTTTGAAGAGTCTGAGTGAGAAAGCTACTATGGCCACGTCTTTGCTTTGTTCTTGAGAGCATTCCCCACTCAAACCCTTTCTCCCATGCCCGACAACTCATTTGTCGCACACCGTCCGTGTAAATGGATCTTTCACATACTCCCTCTTATGTTTCCCTATTGGTCTCACTACCCCGGTAACTAGATTGACTCTCCTTATCAAGAGATTCCATCTAGTGAATCTAGTCCGAGGTGGAAGTCGTATTAACCCGCAGGATCTCTAAAGATGAGTACGCCCAGATCTGATTCACTTGCAGGTATTCGAGAACAAGCCCCTCTAGAGATGAATGTGCAGCTGACTCAATCACTGTGGATTCTGCGGCATCAATCCCAGTTGCCTTTCTTCGGCCGTATTCTAAGAAGAAATCCCATTCTTGCTAAGAGCGGTAATTCCTTTAGGCCACTCACTGGAACCCCAAGAATTTGTCCTAAATCGTATTTGCTTTCCTATTCATTATTCATTGCCTTTCCTTCCCCCGGTTGGTTTCGCTCTCTTGGAACGTTCATTCCTTGTAAGAACAATCCTACATCTAAACCTTGTTCTTGCTACTTAGGGACTATAACTCCTAGAAGTCGAACTCGCTCGCAGGTAGGGAGAATTGGTTCACATTCATTCCCAGCTAACCAACAGAGTGACTAGTGGTGGGCAAGAGGGTTTACAGGGTGAGGTAGTTTATTTATTAAATAATCATTCCCATGGTCATAGTTCAATTCGTTAGCTTTCTAAACTCCTGGGATATCTACTAGTTATCGCCTTGAGTCTGCCCTTCCTAGTTAGGCCATTTCCTATTGCCCGTACTAAAGCACCAACAGCGGGAGACTCATTCAAAGAACACCAAGGCAATGGCAATCTCGATTAAAAAAAGAGAAGGCTTTGTTGTTTCCTTCCCCCTAAAGCTAAATCGACTGCGGATCTTAGCAGCATCGCTTATTTCTCCAACGTCTTCTTCTTTTTCAATAGCAATAGCATCGGAGTCGTTCACAAGAACTGACTATTCTCTTTCGAAACCTAGAAAGCGAGAAAGAGAAGTGCTTTAATTAAGCAGAAGTGATCAACGAAGACCTAAAAGCAGTTATGTTATATAAAGCACTGCTGCCACCAAGAATGCTTTCCCCACGCAAGGGAGCTAGTCTCTCTCTGGTTCCAATATCGTATAAAAGAAAGGAAATGGAAAGTCATGAGCTTCTCTTCTCCTTCCGGAAAGGCACATCCATTGTGGGGAAAAGGCTTGGAGCTTAAGCAGGACCTGTGAGGGGGCCTAGCTAACTTTCTTCTCTGTTGAGCCATTTCTTATGCCTGCACGCATTACAAGTCAAGACCTTTACGCGGAACTTTTAACCCTTCTTTCTATTAAAGAATTCCACAGGGACTGATTGAGAGCTCGTTCTTAAAGAAGGCATGTCCTAGGAAGGAGGTCAGGTCTAGCAGGCAGAAAGGCATTGAGAGCTCCCTCAGCAACTACTAGTTCAACACCAGACTAAACGGTTGGAAGTAAGGCATCAGATGGTAGACGGAGAGAACTAATAGACCTTTGACTCATTTACTCACGGGAACTACTAGAGTTATAAAAGAAAGTCTCAGTCTCACGATCAATAGAAGAAGATTTGTCCAATAGCCGACTATTGAGAATAGATAGACTCCCTACCTAAATACGTAAAGGTAAAGCTATCACTACTTGCCAGTGGTGCCCATTCGCTATTCAGCATTCGTTGATAATTGATCGACCCGCTTGGAGATTGGAGTACTACTGAAACAACTTCGTGGGAGAGCTCTTAAACTCAAGAATGCAGTGGCACGGGCCTAATTCCCCATTTCCCCTTCCGCTATTATTGATTAGAAAGTGGCCTTCCTTCCTCCCCCTTTCCATCGCCTCGCTTCTAAAAACACTTTTAACAGATACCGGCCCTGACGGAACGGTTCCTTAGGGGCTGCAAGCGGTTCGGTGACGGTACGGATAGAGTATTCAGCTTCCCGATCGGCTTCGCCTGGGACCCTTACTACATTCCCAAGTACCATTGAAAGCGAGGTCTCGTTCTCGTCCTTCCTTGATAAAGGACACGAAAGGCTTCTGCCTCGACAGGAAGAGTCAGACTTTCCCCTCTGTGAAAGGAGGTGAAGGGAGTGAAGAGAGTCGAAAGAGATGTGATGTAATCTCGTAAGAAAGAAGTTGTCCTACTGCTTACTCTCTTTTCCTTAGCACCAATATGCTCTAGAAAGCTACAGCATCCCGCTATTCCTTATTCTTGATAGCACAGGAAAGGGACGATTCTCTGTGCCTACCTATCCCCAATCACACAGGAATGCTCGCTTGGCTGCTTACCAATCCTTTCTCAGACAATTCCTCGCGCATCAAAAAACTTCTAGTAAAGCGAAGGAGACCCACTTCCCACTTCTCCTTCCCCGCCCCATTTCAGGGGCGGGCCTCGTTCTTATTGAGCGTACCACCGCTAAAAAAGACTACAACCCAAATCTCGAGAGAGACGTTTTCCAATTTCACAAAAAAACTAGATCGGAATAGGAATGAGATCAAAAAGGCCATCATTAATGCAAACAGGGCAATAGCTTGATACGATATGTGGTGGCCCGCGGGCATAGAAAAAAGAAGTACAATTAGAGAACATTTGACCTAAACTAAATAATACCATTAATCAATTGAATATACTCGAAAGCTGCCTCCCAATAGCAACTATGAAAGCCACACTCTAAAAGGTTCGAATAGACATCCGATAGATAAGAGGGGTCGAAGACCTCCTCTTCCCCAAGCACCAGCTGGGTAAATCCTTCGAGAGTCCAGGTGGATGGCAAGTCCGCCCCTAAATATTCGATTTTCCCTTTAAAGAAGAGACACACATTTCTAAATTCTTCACTCATGTCATTCATATTTAGATCCATTGGGGAATAATAAGTGAGCTCATCTCGGATCCCAGTGGACGCCTCAGAAGCGGAACTATTGGAGACCGGGGGGGCCCCTATAGAACAACTTCCCTCAGATGGAGAAGATTCCGATACGGAAATCTCAATCCAATCGCTGGGTGAATAACGAGTGGGACCGGTTGGATCAAACTGTGATCCATACTGAAAAATAGAAAGTTTATGCTTCATATTTTTTTGAATTCTTTTTTGACTCTTAAAGCACACCGCTTGCCTATTCCGACTAAGCAGCCCGGTGTGCTTCTTAATGAGAAGCAAAACCAGAACGCCTAAAAGCATTCTAGAAGAGAGGAGGTAGGGGTTGTCCCTACAAATTGAATGGGGGAAACTTTTTCATTCAGCACGGTGTATAGCCGGAGCGAAGCGCTGCTCACGTTACAGCTACTGTGTTGACTGTAACTAGACTACGATTTTTCAACTAACAAAGCAAGCATTGAAAGACGCTCACCTCGTGCATTCTAAGGGAAAGTTCCTGAGTCAGTCAACTCAATTACAATCAATCAAAGAAGAGCCAGTCGAGTTACCGGGATGGTTGGGTCCGTTAGCCGATCGTCCACTCGTACGTGAGCGTGGGCCTGATGAACCGGCTCCAGGGACTCACTGGCCAAAGCCTGCTAAATGATCCTCCAAGTCTGCCAAGGGTGGTCAGAAGCCGCCGAAGAAGAAGGGTAATTCTTCCAAGGCAACAACCAAGAAGACGGACAAGGCCAGTAAGTCAAAGGGGTCAAGCAAACCGAAAAGCTCAATCTGTTGCTTTGCAGTCCCTCTTTGAGGGTGTTGTCCCTGCCAGTGAGCCAAATCAGACTGAGCGGACCGACAAAGTTCCTCCTGCCGTCTCTCAGACCGAGATCCAGTCCACTCCTGCCATAGTTCCTCCCTTGAGGACACCATTGCCGGTGCTTTCTGCCAGTAAGACTGATTTTCTTGTACTTTAAAAGCTTCGGTTTTTGTGTGACTTTTGTTTTGTTTTAGTTGCCCAACTCTCTTGCAGACCCTTGCTTCGCCTGAACAGGTTCTGATAGTAATTCTTCCGTTGTGGTGGTCACCACCACTTGTTACACCATCTCGACAGTCCCTTCCGCGACCTCTTCCAGTCTCTCCCAGAGTTCAGCTACTGCCAGCTCCTCCATCGATAGCGGCCGTGAGTGAATTCGGGGACATCTTAGCTTTGGTACTGCCGCCCTCGCTCTCCAACAATCTTTGATCAAATTGCTCAAGAGTAGGGATGTATCCGAGTATCCCCAGATATTCACCGATAGTAGCGCCGCTTTTGCCACCGTGGACCGTTTGGGAGTAGATTATTCTGCCCAGTGCCCTTTTCTTTGGGTCGCTACGCTCTGGGTCGAGAACTTGTTGGAGACTGCTCGCCGGGTTTCCTTACTTACAAAGATGCTAGAGACTGATCATACCCTGGCCGATCTCGAAGCACGGTCTCAAACGGTGGCGGCTCGCATTGCTGATCTAGAAGTAGAAGCCTCAAGAGACCGACTCTTCACCGTGATCGAGTCTCAAGAGAGTAAGGTAAAGGAGACCAAGCAGCAACTGTTCAAGCGGATCCTAGACCTACTCGGGCAGAAGCGTCATAGACTTTAAAGAATAGGAAGGAGATCCCGGGCAGCTCTCAACTTAGTCCCTAGCGTCGGGCACAAAGAAAGAGACTTTCTAGAACAACCAAGGCACGAACAGGAACGAATGGATCTTACCTGACCAACAAGGGCACATGAACAATGGAATGGAATAGATGGATCTGACCTACTTTACGAGCGTACGAGCTATCACTGGTGGGCTTGGATCCAATCGAAAGGTATTAGTGGAAGGGGGACTTGCATTGCCAAAGGTGGAAATAACTGGGATCACCTGTGGATGTCTCACTAGAAGAGGAATTGGTAATATTCAATAAGATAAAGAGAGTCAGCATAGAAGTTGCTTGGCGGATATTCCCGGTGGGTTACCTGGGACTGATCAACAGGGACTACATAGCATTCCTTTGACTAATTGGGGTCTTCCACCCATCCTTATACACCTCTTGGTACATATCCAGGTCAAAGAGAATGGAACGTATCTAGAGATCTACTTAAGCTATTAAGGGAATCCGGGAAGAGAGGGAATCGATGACTCGTTGTCGGTGTTTAGGGAAAAGGATGGATTACCCATCGCATCGTCCGGCGAAGGATTTAGATTAGAAGGATGAAAGAGAGTTCATACACAGATTGAGTAGAATTGCCCGAAAACCTGGTCAATCAGTAACAACTGATAATCGAGCAGTCCCTCACAACCAAAGATGAATGAACAAGGAGGCCATTTCCGGGGACAAAGCAAATAAGGCTGGAGAAGCCCCCCTCGGCCTAGCAAGGAATTGGGTGGACTGACTTCCCGATGATCAGATTTTTAATAGAAAGCTAGGGCTTGGATCGTGGTAGAAAGCTAGGTGATGGCGAAGGAGAAAGCCAGAATGAAAGGCAAAGCGTAACAGGAGGAGGGAAGAAGACTTGAATGTATCCCTTATTTTCCTTTTTATGCCACTCCATTTCTGTGAAAGAGATTGATTGTCGGCCCTTATACATGAAAGGGCAAATGTTTGATGTCGAAATCCAGCGCATCCTGATAGATCCCGGGTCTGCAGTGAACCTCCTGCCATATCGAACTCTTCGGAGGGTTTACAACTAACGATTTGGAGCATGAAGATGTGACGGGTTTCAATCAAAGCGAGTCTAATACAATGGGATCGATCACTCTCCCGCTTGGAGAGCTTGAGACTAAGGTGTTATTCTATTCTATGTGATTGACGTCGACACCTCCTATCGCGCTTTACTTGGGAGACTGTGGCTTCATAAGTACAAGGTCGTGCCCTCCACTCTCCATCAGTGCCTCAAATATGTTGAGAAGGGCTCAGAGAAAAGAAGATATGGGGACTTGCATGCATCCCTTTTCTGTGCTGGAAACGCGTTATACCGACGCTAAGTTCTACTTTTAACTAAACGCGAACAGTCGGCATTGCAAGCAGATAGAGAGCCCCCGCCCATTTGAGTCGTTGCGAGCCGGAAAGCGTACCGGCAGTTTGAGCCGCGAAAGGGCCGCAATTAATTCTATTATTATTTTATTATATTAATATTAATTAATTAATATAATAATAATAAACAATATAGAATATTCTCTATCTATCTATAAACAATAAGAAAATCCTTTTTTTTATTGTTCATTCCTGGGAAGAGGAAGAAGCAGATAGAGCAAAGACCTACCCTTTCCGTCCGCTCTTT